GTCCCTCCCTACAAGTCATGAATTTAGAATTCTTGCAATAAAACAAAACAACAAGGTCTACTCGACATAAATTAGGAATAGATTTAATTAACCCTTTTCACAGGAATCTTTCACAAAATTATCAACTAATCAGAATGATTCTTTATTAGACCATGATATTTGATTCGCCAAATACATCATTATTGTATATTCTTTCATATGTATAGCGCAACCTAATACTTGTTTTTCAAGTTTTGAATCTGTAACTTTTTTTAAATCTAAATAGTTAATATTAAAATAATAATAAAAATAATATCACTCTTGACAGTAATATATGTTGTATATGTAAATCCTAGATATGACAATATGCGGAATTCATCCATGAAAATGAAAAACAAGGGGGGGTTCATAAAGGGATGAATAGATGGGACGCATAACCGGATATGCTAAAATGAAAATAAAAAAAAAAGGCTAATGAGATCGAAATAATGAATCATAAATAAAGTTCTGTTTCGAATTCGCTAGATAAAAAAAAGTCTTGCCTATTCTATTATGATAAATAAATCAAAAACTTTCCGCAAAAAATTTTTTTTATTCATATATTTTTGATTTTTAAACTAGGTTTCGGTTAGTTGAGCTTGAACATGACTATTCTTTCATTGAAATTGAATAAGTAAAAAATTGAATTGCACATTCGCTTGGGTGGTACCAACGAAATCGAGTGCTTACTCCCATTTTTTATTGAATTAACCGATGAATTTGCTATCGAAGATTTTTTCTGTATTCGAAAAATTTCGCAACAAAATTTAACATATTTTTTTATTATGAGAATAAATCTTACTACTTCGGATCCAGAGGTTTCGATACGTGAAAAAAAAAATCTGGGACGTATCGCCCAAATCATTGGTCCGGTACTGGATGTAGCCTTTCCCCCGGGTAAGATGCCTAATATTTACAATGCTCTGGTGGTTAAGGGTCGAGATACTCTTGGTCAAGAAATTAATGTGACTTGTGAAGTACAGCAATTATTAGGAAATAATCGAGTTAGAGCTGTAGCTATGAGTGCGACAGAGGGTTTAAAGAGAGGAATGGACGTGGTTGATATGGGAAATCCTCTAAGTGTTCCAGTCGGCGGAGCGACTCTAGGACGAATTTTCAACGTGCTTGGGGAGCCTGTTGATAATTTAGGTCCTGTCGATACTCGCACAACATCTCCTATACATAAATCCGCGCCTGCTTTTATACAATTAGATACAAAATTATCTATTTTTGAAACAGGAATTAAAGTAGTAGATCTTTTGGCCCCTTATCGTCGTGGGGGAAAAATCGGACTATTCGGTGGGGCTGGCGTGGGTAAAACAGTACTAATTATGGAATTGATCAACAACATTGCCAAAGCTCATGGTGGTGTATCCGTATTTGGTGGAGTAGGCGAACGGACTCGTGAAGGAAATGATCTTTACATGGAAATGAAAGAATCAGGAGTCATTAATGAACAAAATCTTGCGGAATCAAAAGTGGCCCTAGTCTACGGTCAGATGAATGAACCGCCGGGAGCTCGTATGAGAGTTGGTCTGACTGCCTTAACTATGGCAGAATATTTCCGAGATGTTAATGAGCAAGACGTACTTCTATTTATCGACAATATCTTCCGTTTCGTACAAGCAGGATCTGAGGTATCCGCTTTATTGGGTAGAATGCCTTCTGCTGTGGGTTATCAACCCACCCTTAGTACCGAAATGGGTACTTTACAAGAAAGAATTACTTCTACGAAAAAAGGGTCCATAACCTCTATTCAAGCAGTTTATGTACCTGCAGACGATTTGACTGACCCCGCTCCTGCCACCACATTTGCACATTTAGATGCGACTACCGTACTATCAAGAGGATTAGCTGCCAAAGGTATCTATCCAGCGGTAGATCCTTTAGATTCAACGTCAACTATGCTACAACCTCGAATCGTTGGCGAAGAACATTATGAAACTGCGCAACAAGTCAAGCAAACTTTACAACGTTACAAGGAGCTTCAGGACATTATAGCTATCCTGGGGTTGGACGAATTATCCGAAGAGGATCGCTTAACCGTAGCAAGAGCACGAAAAATTGAGCGTTTCTTATCACAACCCTTTTTCGTAGCCGAAGTATTTACAGGTTCACCGGGAAAATATGTTGGTCTAGCGGAAACAATTAGAGGGTTTAAATTGATCCTTTCCGGAGAATTTGATTCTCTTCCTGAACAGGCCTTTTACTTAGTGGGTAACATCGACGAAGCTACTGCGAAGGCTACAAACTTAGAAATGGAGAGTAAATTGAAGAAATGACCTTAAATCTTTGTGTACTGACTCCGAATCGAATTGTTTGGGATTCAGAAGTAAAAGAAATCATTTTATCTACTAATAGTGGACAAATTGGCGTATTACCAAATCACGCGCCAATTGCCACAGCTGTTGATATAGGTATTTTGAAAATACGCCTTAATAACCAATGGTTAACCATGGCTCTGATGGGCGGTTTTGCTAGAATAGGCAATAATGAAATCACTATTTTAGTAAATGATGCAGAGAAGAATAGTGACATTGATCCACAAGAAGCTCAGCAAACTCTTGAAATAGCAGAAGCTAACTTGAGAAAAGCTGAAGGCAAGAGACAAACAATTGAGGCAAATCTAGCTCTCAGACGAGCTCGGACACGAGTCGAGGCTCTCAATACGATTTGATTTTGTAACTAGCTGACGTGTAAAAAAAAAAGAATGTATAAAAAAAAAAAAAATAGGATCGAAAAGCGAGAAAAACACTAAAAGAAAAAAAAGCTGGTTACAAAAACTTATTAGACACCATTGATCATGGTGTCTAATAAGTTATACCTACTATTGGATTTGAACCAATGACTCCTGCCGTATGAAAGCAATACTCTAACCACTGAGTTAAGTAGGTTATTTATCATCGTAAAGAGAAGGAAAAGGGATACTTATAACATCGATAGGATTATAAATCCAATATTATTTCTAAGCAATACCAATAAACAACGAGATCAAGAGATATAATGTTCGATCATGTAATATTAATCTTGACAAGAAATTATCTACATGATAAGATAAAATGTGTATCGCAAACACAAGGGCTATAGCTCAGTTAGGTAGAGCACCTCGTTTACACATGCGCCAAAGTTTTTCAGAGGAGTCCATCACGCAATCAAACTAATTGATTGATCTTATTAATAAATCGATGTCTTACTCCATTACGAAAAAAGAGGAGAACAATAGCCTGACATTAGGTCCTATTAAAGTACCCCCTTAAGTAGGGAATGAATAGAACCCACCGTTGATTTGAGATATTGATAGGGTGAATACCCAGTCTACTCAATGCTAGGCAGAATGAGTATAAGGAACTCAAAAATGCTCTTTTCGTCCTATGAACCTTAAGGTGTATCAAGTTTCATGTTTGATTTTTTAATCAGGATATTAGAGACTTTATTTAACTTAAGTTGATCTAGACCAAAAGCAAACCTACGTCAAGAGAACCCAACCCTTCTTTGAAACACTTTGGTAGTTCTTCTGTATTGTATTAGAATTAAAAAATAATAAATCAGAGTACTTGGAACCATTTCTTATCTTTTTTTTTAAGAAAAAATATGGTAGACTAACTGATCTTTCTATCAGTTAATGAAAGAGCCCAATGCAAAAAAAAATGCATGTTGGGTTTTTGAAAGAGTTCGAATCATTTTGATAATAATAAGTTCGAACTCTTTTACCGAGCAGGTCTACGGTTCGAGTCCGTATAGCCCTAACTAAGAAATTGATTCTAATAAATCACATTAAAATCAAAATAATTGGATAATTTTTTTACTTATTCTTGTATTCTTTATTTCTAACTAGTTACTTTCAATTGCTTGGTTCATAAAAAAAATTCCCATACCGTAAACCATAAGTCCTGGGGATCATTCAGAATAAAACGGAAAACCTAATTTTATTTCAATGGAGCCAATCACTATCTATCTTTTGATATCTCTAGATAGATACTTAATTTATAATTTAGAATAAACTTTTTTTCTTCATTAATTTTGATAGTTGTAAGTAGATTTTTTTATAAATAGATTTTTTTATATGAATTTTCCTCGTTCACTGGCTACAATCAAAAAGTGCATAATACTTTCTTTTTTTGTATCCCCACTCAATCTTGGTTACTTTTTTTCTGACACGGCCTTGTTTAAAAATAAAAACAGAAATCGAATTAAATTCAACCCCCAAAAAATCTATCTAATACTAAGTAAGATGGGTATGGTATGATAAAGTCTTACTGGATTTTTTGATACGTCATAATTTAAAAAATGAAGATATTTTTCTAAATTTTTTTTTAATAAAACATAAACAAAATTTCATAAACAGAAATCAAAAAAAAATGACTAGTTATTAATCATATTAATAATATAATATTAATATGATTAATATAATATTAGAAACTATTAGTAATAGAAACATGGAAATATTAAGTAATTAAGTGTACTGAAAATAAGATTACAATCAATAAATCTTAAAAAGAGACGTCTAACACAGCAACCAAACGAAAATAAATGATTCGATTAACCTGAATTTTTTTTTGACTCAAGAGTTCTATATCCCTTGCCCAATCCACTCCGATTGGAATTGACTAAGCGGGTATTTTTTCCACATTCATAGGAGTTGGTCTATGTTTTTGCTTTATGAATATGATATTTTCTGGGCATTTTTAATAATATCAAGTGCTATTCCTGTTTTGGCATTTTTCATTTCCGGAGTTTTATCTCCAATTAGGAAGGGGCCAGAGAAACTTTCTAGTTATGAATCAGGTATAGAACCGATCGGGGATGCTTGGTTACAATTTAGAATCCGTTATTATATGTTTGCTCTAGTTTTTGTTGTTTTTGATGTTGAAACAGTTTTTCTGTATCCGTGGGCAATGAGTTTCGATGTACTGGGGGTATCCGCTTTTATAGAAGCTTTCATTTTCGTGCTTATCCTAATTCTTGGTTTAGTTTATGCATGG